GGATAAAAAAAAAATAAAGTACACAAATAGGGCTTATCATATTATGTATAGTAATGGGGAATTATGGGACAAAAAATAAATCCACTTGGTTTCAGACTTGGTACAACTCAAAATCATGATTCTCTTTGGTTTGCACAACCAATAAATTATTCTGAGAACCTACAAGAAGATAAAAAAATACGAGATTGTATCAGGAATTATATAGAAAAAAGTATAAGAATATCTTCTGGTATCGAAATAATTGGACGTATAAAAATTAAAAAAAGAATCGATCTGATTCAAGTCATAATCTATATGGGATTTCCAAAGTTATTAATAGAGGGCAACACTCGAAAAATCGAAGAATTACAAATAAATGTGCAAAAAAAACTGAATTGTGTAAACCGAAAACTCAACATTGCAATTATAAAAATTGCAAACGCTTATCGACACCCTAATATTCTTGCAGAATTTATAGCAGGACAATTAAAGAATAGAGTTTCGGTTCGTAAAGCAATGAAAAAAGCTATTGAATTAACTGAACAGGCGGGTACAAAAGGAGTTCAAGTACAAATTGCGGGACGGATCGACGGAAAAGAAATTGCACGTGTCGAATGGATCAGAGAGGGTAGGGTTCCTCTACAAACCATTCGAGCTAAAATTGATTATTGTTCCTATACAGTTCCAACCCTTTACGGGGTATTAGGGATCAAAGTTTGGATATTTCTAAACAAAGAATAATAAACTTTTCCTTATCTTTAACGTTCCATGTTTTGATAAAACAAAAATGAAAAATTTTATAAGATTGAATAAAAAAATTTAATTAATTATTGAATATTGATATAATTTTGCTATGCTTAGTGTGCGACTCGTTGGTTTTTTTAGAGTGGTTAAAATTCAACAAAAAAGAAACCGACTCATAGTATGAATTAATTTATATTAATTCATAAAGAACTAATAACCAACTCATCACTTCTCATTATCCACAGATCTAAAGAACTAGTCAAACTAAAAAATATAACTAAAGATATGATATATTGTCGGATATAATTATAGCAACTGAAATTTTGCATAAAAAAGAAAGAAAAACAAATCTAATTATGAGTTGAAAAGCAATAATAATATACGGATAAATGAAATCGAGGGGTGAAAGAAAGAGAGAAGGGAAATATCAATGATATAGAATTCGAATATGTAAAGGTCTATGGATCAGATCATAAATAATAAAAAGTAGTGTAATGTAATAAAGCATCAATATTAATTCATACATATTATATATAGATCAATTTCTTCCTAGAAGAAACAAATCAAGAGCCCTGAGTCAATATAAAAACTGAGAAGGTTGATTCAAGAAAAAATCAAAGTGTATTTTCATAAAATCTTATTAATATTAAAAGAGGCTTCATTGTAGAATTCAGACCTAACCATTAATCAAGAAGCGATGGGAACGGCGGAACCTGTGAATACCTAAGATTTTATGAAAAACAAATCTTAATGATTTATTAGGTGGGATGGCGGAACGAACCGAGAAACAATCCATTTTTTTTTTGTGAAGAGTTGTGGGCTAACCCTACATTACATCTTAAATTTATAATAAAAGAGTAAATATTCGCCCGCGAAATTTTTTTTTTTTGAATCGCTTCTTCATTCGCGAGGAGCCGTATGAGATGAAAATCTCATGTACGGTTCTGTAATAGAGATTGGATTGAGAAACAACCATCAACTATAACCCCCAAAGAACCAGATTCCGTAAACAACATAGAGGAAGAATGAAAGGAATATCTTATCGAGGTAATCTTATTTGCTTCGGAAGATATGCTCTTCAATCACTTGAGCCCGCTTGGATCACATCTAGACAAATAGAAGCGGGGCGACGTGCAATGTCACGAAATGTACGCCGGGGTGGACAAATATGGGTACGCATATTTCCAGACAAACCGGTTACAGTACGACCTACCGAAACGCGTATGGGTTCTGGAAAAGGATCTCCCGAATATTGGGTAGCTGTCGTTAAACCCGGTAAAATACTTTATGAAATGGGCGGAGTCGCAGAAAATATAGCTAGAAAGGCTATTTCAATAGCAGCATCAAAAATGCCTATACGAACTCAATTCATTATTTCAGGATAATAATTAGAACCAAAGGAAAGAGGTCTTTAGTTTAGGATGAAAACAAAAAAATTGTAATTGTAGGTTTCTTTTTTTTTTTATTTAATACCGAATTTTTTTTTTTCAATTCAAACTTTGAACTGCACAGAACAAATATAAAAAATTATATGATTCAACCTCAAACCCATTTGAATGTAGCTGATAACAGCGGGGCCCGCGAATTGATGTGTATTCGAATTATAGGAGCTAGTAATCGACGATACGCTTCTATTGGTGATATTGTTGTTGCTGTAATAAAAGAAGCAGTACCAAATATGCCTTTAGAAAGATCAGAAGTGATCAGAGCTGTAATTGTATGTACTTGTAAAGAACTCAAACGGAGTAACGGTATGATAATACACTATGATGATAATGCTGCAGTTGTTATTGATCAAGAAGGAAATCCAAAAGGAACTCGAATTTTTTGCGCAATCGCCCGGGAATTGAGACAGTTAAATTTCACTAAAATAGTTTCATTAGCACCCGAGGTATTATAAAAAAACGAGACCACAATATCTAAATCTAATATATATTATGTTTAAATAAATTAATATATTATATTTCACACATATACCTTTTGCAGTAAGAGTAAATAATTATTATATATTATATTTTTTAGTAATTATATTTCTAGTAGTAATTATTATATATAATATATAGAATTTACTATTTTATAACCTAAAAAAAAAAAAAAACACATAGAATATAGAAATAGAATAAGGGAGCATGTTGATTATATCGAAAATAATGGACAATAATCATTTTCATTTATCATGAGTAAGGACACCATCGCTGACATAATAACCTCTATAAGAAACGCTGACATGAATAAAAAAGGAACAGTTCAAATACCATTTACTAACATCACCGAAAACACCCTGAAAATACTTTTACGAGAGGGTTTTGTTGAAAATGTCAGAAAACATAGGGAAAGCAACAAATACTTTTTAGTTTTAACTCTACGATATAGAAGAAATCGGAAAGGATCATATAAAACCATTTTAAATTTAAAACAGATCAGTACACCCAGTCTACGAATCTATTTTAATTATCACAAAATTCCTAGAATTTTGGGGGGGGTGGGAATTGTAATTCTTTCTACTTCTAGAGGTATAATGACAGACCGAGAGGCTCGATTAGAAAGAATCGGCGGAGAAATTTTATGTTATATATGGTAATCTTACTGATATCCGAATTATATGAAAAACTTCTATCCAAAAAATGATTTATGGGAATTAAAATTCTGAATGGAATCACTTCCTTTCCTTTCCTAGAGGTATGTTCCACGTTCCTTTGTATAATAAAAAGATTATTCTAGGCTATATTTCTAAAAGGATTCAACGTACTTTCATTTTATACGTGTACGACCCGGCAAGTTAAAATGGAAGTATAAGTCATTAAATTTAATTAAACTGTTTTTGAACTTCAACATTTTTTTTGTGTGTGGGGGGGTAGAATTAGAAGTTAAAAATGTAAAAATAGAAAGAAACCTTATTTTCTTTCAATAAATAGATTCGGGATTAAATTAAAGAATGACAAATATGAAAATAAGGGCATCCGCTCGTAAAATTTGTGAAAAATGTCGATTGATTCGCAGGAGGGGGCACATTATAGTAATTTGTTTGAATCCGAGACATAAACAAAGACAGGGATAATATTTCCATAAAACAAAAAAGGACTCTCTATTATTCTATTATAAAGAACCGGTTGCACAAATCAAATAAATTTATATTAAAGCAAAAAAATATTATTAATTTAAATATGAAATCATAAAAAATATGGCTAAACCAATACCAAAAAAGGATTCGCGTAAAAATGGACCTATTGGTTCGCGTAAGCATGCTCGTAAAATACCAAAGGGGATTATTCATGTTCAAGCTAGTTTCAACAATACCATTGTGACTGTTACAGATGTGCGGGGTCGGGTGATTTCTTGGTCCTCCGCCGGTACTTGTGGGTTCAAAGGTACACGAAGGGGGACGCCATTTGCCGCTCAAACCGCAGCAGGAAATGCTATTAGAACAGTAACAGATCAAGGCATGCAACGAGCAGAAGTCATGATCAAAGGTCCTGGTCTCGGAAGAGATGCGGCATTAAGAGCTATTCGTAGAAGTGGTATACTATTAAATTTTATAAGGGATGTAACCCCTATACCGCATAATGGATGTAGGTCTCCTAAAAAAAGACGTGTGTAAAACTAAAAATAAACATCGAAGATATTTTAAGTTCAAGAGAAATAAATAATTCAAAGGTTTGATCAAAATAAAATATATTACTATGGTTCAAGAGAAAGTAAGAGTATCTACTCGGACACTACTGTGGAAGTGTGTTGAATCAAGAGTAGACAGTAAGCGTCTTTATTATGGGCGCTTTATTCTGTCTCCACTTATTAAAGGCCAGGCCGATACAATAGGCATTGCAATGCGAAGAGTTTTGCTCGGAGAAATTGAGGAAACATGTATCACACGCGCAAAATCTGAGAAAATACCACATGAATATTCTACCATAGTAGGTATTCAAGAATCGGTACATGAAATTTTAATGAATTTGAAAGAAATTGTATTGAGAGGTAATCTGTATGGAACTCGTGATGCGTCTATATGTTTCAGGGGTCCTGGATATGTAACCGCTCAAGACATCATTTTACCACCTTCTGTAGAAATCGTTGATAATACACAACATATAGCTAACCTAACAGAACCCATGAATTTGTGTATTGGATTACAAATCGAGAGGAATCGCGGATATCGTATAAAAACACTCAAAAATTTTCAAGACGGAAATTATACTATAGATGCCGTATTCATGCCTGTTCGAAATGCAAATCATAGTATTCATTCTTATGTAAGTGGGAATGAAAAACAAGAGATACTA